GATCAGATTTGTGGACGTTTATACGAAGATAGACGTATGAGACTCGAACTTATGCCTTATCGAGTGGGTTATCCAATTTTAAAATTGGTTTATTCTGCAGCAACAAATGCTATTCACAATGTCGGTTTAAACGAAGCAAGTTTAATCATTAGCAAAGCGGAAGTCGTGAAGGGGTACTACTGTGAAAAAATGAAAACCTAGAGCTCGAGGGCGTAGTTATCCGATAAAAAGACCCGTTTTTCATATAACTATTGGATTAAAAGAGATATCTGTAAAGGAAGTATAAAAAAGGAAGTATAAAGGAGCCAAATACGCCATATTATACTTCAAAGGCAACGTATGGAGAAATAAAAATAAGTAAGTACACGGATATGACGTGTCATGATATATATAGTATTGGGAGATTATGGGACAAAAAATAAATCCACTTGGTTTCAGACTTGGTGCAACCCAAGGTCATCATTCTCTTTGGTTTGCACAACCACAAAATTATTCCGAAGGGCTACAAGAAGATCAAAAAATCCGAGATTGGATCAAGAATTATGTACAAAAAAATATTCAAATATCCTCTGGTGTTGAGGGAATTGCATGCATAAAGATTCAAAAAAGAATCGATTTGATTCAGGTCATAATCTATATGGGATTCCCAAAATTATTACTAGAAGGTAAAGGTGGGCCTCGAAGAATCGAAGAATTGCAGATAGATGTACAAAAAGAAATTAATTGTGTAAACCGAAAACTCAACATTGCTCTTACAAGAATTACAAACCCTTATGGACACCCTAATATTCTCGCCGAATTTATAGCCGGACAATTAAAGAATAGGGTTTCATTTCGAAAAGCAATGAAAAAGGCTATTGAATTAACTGAACAAGCAGGTACAAAAGGAATTCAAGTACAAATTGCAGGACGTATCGACGGAAAAGAGATTGCGCGTGTCGAATGGATCAGAGAGGGTAGAGTTCCTCTACAAACCATTCGAGCTAAAATTGATTATTGTTCCTATGCAGTTGGAACTATCTATGGGGTATTAGGCATCAAAATTTGGATATTTGTAGACGAGGAAGCCTAAGCCTTTATTTGACTTGTCTTTACGTTCTATCGGAAATAAAAAAGCAAAAAATGACAAACTCTTTCATTCTTTTTCTGTTAAATCAAAAAAAAAATGGGCAATTCTATAAGGTTGAATAAAAATTCAATTCATTTTTTTATATTGATATAATTGCTATGCTTAGTGTGTGACTCGTTGGTTTTTGTAGGGTTAGTAGTCAAAAAAACGGACTGGCCCATAGTATGAACTAATAACTATCGAACTAATAACCAACTCACCGCTTCATATTATCTGGATCTAAAGAACTAGTCACGATATGATATATTGATCATATCATTGTAGCAACTGAATTTTTGTTTGCATAAACAAGCAAAAAAAGAAAAACCAATCTGATTTTAAGTTGTGAAGCAATAACAAAAAGAATGCAGATAAATGGAAGGGTGAGAGAAAGAGAGAAAAAGAATACTAATGCTATATGATTCCAATATGTAAGGTCTCTGAGCGATCTTATAAAGGATAGCGTAATAAAGCATCAATACTAATTTGATTGATCTATAATTCGATGAATTTGTTCATAGAACAAAAAAAGTCAAGAGCCCTGGGTCCACAAAGACTGAGAAAATTGACTCAATAACACATTTCATTTTCATTAGGAGCTCCGCTGTAGAATTCAGGCCTAACCATTAATCGCGAAGCGATGGGAACGACGGAACCCGTGGATGCAGAAGATTCTATTGAAAACGAATCCTAATAATTCATTGGGTAGGATGGCGAAACGAACCCGGGACCAATCCACTTTTATTCTGAGAGGCCATGTCATAGGATAACCCTACAACTGAAATAGATATGGAAAGAGTAAATATTCGCCCGCGAAAGTTTTTATTTTATTGGATTTCTAAATTTTGATAGATCCAATATAATATGATAATAAAAAAGACAAAACAAAATAAATACTCGTTATAATAAAACGAAATTCTATTATTATTATCTATTATCTCTAACTAATCTATAAAATAATTATCTATAACTATAAATAAATAGAAATTGAATACATGTTTAGTTTTTTTTATATAAACTATCAAAACAAGATATACAAATTTGTAATAGATTAGATATTAGATAAAATCTCAAAGACTCCCACGATTCAGTATATTATTCATTAAATACGTGTATACCATGTTATAATTGTTATTTTTCATTCGCGAGGAGCTGGATGAGAAGAAACTCTCATGTCCGGTTCTGTAGTAGAGATGGAATTGAAATTGAAAAAGAACCATCAACTATAACCCCAAAAGAGCCAGGTTCCGTAAACAACATAGAGGAAGAATGAAAGGAATATCTTATCGAGGTAATCGTATTTGCTTTGGTAGATATGCTCTTCAGGCACTTGAACCCGCGTGGATCACGTCTAGACAAATAGAAGCAGGGCGGCGAGCAATGACACGAAACGTACGCCGCGGCGGAAAAATATGGGTACGTATATTTCCAGACAAACCTGTTACAGTAAGACCCGCGGAAACGCGTATGGGTTCCGGTAAAGGATCTCCCGAATATTGGGTAGCTATCGTTAAACCGGGTAGAATACTTTATGAAATGGGTGGAGTAGCAGAAAATGTAGCCAGAAAGGCTATTTCAATAGCGGCATCCAAAATGCCTATACGAACGCAATTCATTATTTCGGGATAAGAATGTATAACCAAAGAAAAGAAATCTTTTGAATGAAAAAAAAAACAAAATTATAGGTTTCTTTTTTTTTTTTGTTTTGGACAAACAATATTTCTTTTTTTACTTAGCCCCTTCGCAGTGAAAGAGCAAATAAAAAAAAATGATATGATTCAACCTCAAACCCACTTAAATGTAGCGGATAACAGCGGGGCCCGACAATTAATGTGTATTCGAATCATAGGAGCTAGTAATCGACGATATGCTCATATTGGTGACGTTATTGTTGCTGTAATCAAGGAAGCAATACCAAATACACCTCTAGAAAAATCCGAAGTGATCAGAGCTGTGATTGTACGTACTTGTAAAGAACTCAAACGTGACAACGGTATGATACTACGATATGATGACAATGCTGCGGTTGTTATTGATCAAGAAGGAAATCCCAAAGGAACTAGAATTTTTGGTGCGATCGCACGGGAATTGAGACAGTTAAATTTCACTAAAATAGTTTCATTAGCACCTGAAGTATTATAAGTCTAATAAAACGGAGACTCTAATGCTATTATAGCATTTGAATAAAATATGAATAGAGTAAACTAGATTAATTAGTAAATTTGTCTCACGCATATATCTTTAACAATTCATAAAATAGAAAGAAAAAAGCATGTTGATTATATCAAAGTTCGGGGGTAACAATAATTTTAATTTATCATGGGTAAAGACACTATTGCTGATATAATAACTTCTATACGCAATGCTGACATGAATAGAAAAGGAACAGTTCGAATACCATCTACTAACATCACTGAAAACCTTGTTAAAATACTGTTAAGAGAAGGTTTTATTGAAAATGTGAGGAAACATCAGGAAAACAACAAATATTTTTTGGTTTTAACCCTACGGCATAGAAGGAATAGGAAAGGTCCATGTAAAACTGTTTTAAATTTAAAACGGATCAGTCGACCCGGTCTACGAATCTATTCTAGTTATCAACGAATTCCTAGAATTTTAGGTGGGATGGGGATTGTAATTCTTTCTACCTCTCGGGGTATAATGACGGACCGAGAGGCCCGACTAGAAGGAATCGGCGGAGAAATTTTGTGTTATATATGGTAAGCTTTCTTATATCCAAATTAAGATATGGAACTTTACTATTTGTGAAAAAAAAAAAGATAAAGAACGGGTTTCTATTCTCACTCTCCTCTTACATTAGTTAATACTTCAAGGAGGTTTTACCGCGAATGAAAAAAGAAAACTGGATTCATGAAAGTTTAATTCCTGAATCACTTCCGAATGGTATGCTTCGGATTCATTTAGATAATGAAGATCGGATTCTAGGTTATGGTTCAGGAAGGATTCAACGTAGTTTTATACGTATACCAACGGAAGATAGAGTAAAAATCGAAAGAAGTCATTATGATTCAACCAAAGGGCATATAGTTTCTAGACTCCGAAACAAGGATTCAAACGATTAGGTGGTTTTTTTTTCAACTTCAATATTCCTTTCGCAATTCGAAAGTTTCAAATTTCCAGAAACTAATTTTCTTCAAATAAGTAAATTTGAAATTCAGTTAAGGAATGACAAATATGAAAATAAGGGCCTCCATTCGTAAAATTTGTGAAAAATGTAGACTGATCCGTAGACGGGGACGAATTATAGTAATTTGTTCCAACCCGAGACATAAACAAAGACAAGGATAATCTTTATAAAATAAAAGAGACTCCCCCAATATACAAATAAAAAAAAGCGGAAAAGATCCGTTTTGGCATGAAATGGATATATCCATATACCTCTGACTTATATTTATGAGACGATAAAATATGGCAAAACCCGCACCCAGAATCGGTTCACGTAGGAATGGGCGTATTGGTTTACGTAAGAGTGCGCGTAGAATACCAAAAGGGGTTATTCATGTTCAAGCAAGTTTCAACAATACCATTGTGACTGTTACAGATGTACGAGGCCGGGTAATTTCTTGGTCCTCCGCCGGTACTTGTGGATTCAAGGGTACAAGAAGAGGGACACCCTTTGCGGCACAAACCGCAGCAGGAAATGCTATTCGGACGGTAGTGGATCAAGGTATGCAACGAGCCGAAGTCATGATAAAAGGCCCCGGTCTCGGACGAGATGCAGCATTAAGGGCTATTCGTAGAAGTGGTGTAATATTAAGTTTCATACGGGATGTAACCCCTATGCCACATAATGGCTGTAGGCCCCCTAAAAAAAGGCGTGTGTAAAAATAAACAAAACATTGAAATGATTTCAAGAGAAATAAATAATTTA